AGATAGGATGGCTGAGTTTAAAGCGGTGGATTGTAATCCCATGAACAGAGGTTTAAGTCCTCTTCTTATCAAGCTTCGAAGTGTTTCCACATGTCAGACTGCAAATCTGAAGTAGCAGACTAACGTCTACCGGGGCTTTCCCCCGCCTTCCCGCCCAACAGGCGGGGGGAAAGGTAGACGGATGCTCACTGGTTTGGGTGTTTAGCTGTTAACTAAAAGTTTGTAGGATCGAAGCCTACCCGTCTAGAAAGGCTTTAGCTTAATTAAAGTATCTGTTTTGCATACAGGAGCTGTGGGATAGTGCCCCGCAAGCCTTATCAGGGACTGGGGGATTCTCACCCCCGCTTAGGGCTTTGAAGGCTCTTGGTCTTTTGCTAACCTAAGTCCCTTATATGGCCATCAGGGCCACTGCCGCGGGGGTGAGGGGTAGTAATGAAATAGTGGCGATAGCCAGGCAAGCTAGGGGGAGTGTGAGTTGACGGGGCCGTAGTCGTCAAGGGGGTGTGCCGGTTAGATTGTTTGGGAATATAGTCAGGGTTATGGCGTATGTAAGTCGAAGGTAGTAGTAGAGACTAAGGAGCGCGGTAAGCGCCGCGAGGGTGGCGGCGGGGGCGAGCTCTTGTTTAGAAAGCTCTTGAAGGATAAGTCATTTGGGCATAAATCCTGTCATGGGAGGAAGGCCCCCTAGAGATAGAAGCACAAGGGGGGTGAGAGCCACGAGCGCGGGTGCTTTTGCTCAGGAAATGGCTAATATATTAATGTTTGTGGCTTTGGCTAGTTTTAGGGTTAGGAATGTTGCGGCTGCAGCGGTGATGTATACTGATACAGCGAGGGTGGTTAGAGAAGGGGCAAACTGTAGAACTAGGACCATTCAGCCTAGTTGAGCGGTGGAGGAGTAGGCGAGGATTTTGCGGAGCTGCGTTTGGTTCAGGCCACCCCAGCCCCCGATAAGGGTGGATGCTAACCCCAGAAAAATGAGAAGGGAGGAGTTAGGGGGCTGGATTTGGAGGAGGAGAGCGAGAGGGGCCAGTTTTTGTCAGGTGGCCAAAACTAGTCCTGTAGTTAGATCCAGACCTTGAAATACTTCTGGCACTCAAGAATGTAGGGGGGCAAGTCCAAGTTTGAGGGCTAGAGCGAGGGTGATGATAGTGAGGGGAAGGGGGTGGGCGGCCTGTTGAATTTCTCATTGACCGGTGAGCCAGGCATTTGTTGTACCAGCAAAAAGTAGTACGGCGGCGGCACCAGCCTGAATGAGGAAATATTTGGTGGCTGCCTCTACTGCTCGGGGGTGGTGATTTTGTGCTATTAGAGGGATAATTGCAAGGGTATTAATTTCGAGGCCAACCCAGGCGAGTAATCAGTGGGAGCTTGCGAAGGTTATTGTAGTTCCTAGGCCGAGGCTAAATAATAGGAGGGCTAAGACATAGGGGCTCATTAGTAAAAGAAGGAGTTTAACCTACATGTTTGGGGTATGGGCCCAAAAGCTTGTTTAGCTGATCTTACTAGATTGTAGTGTAGATGGAAGCACAAAGAGTTTTGATCTCTTCAGGTCGGGTTCAAATCCCCACTTTCTAAGGAGGTGGAGGGGTTCTATCCCCCATGATTCACTCTATCAAAGTGACCCTTTGTTTCAGGCACAACTCCGGGCTTAGATTTGAGGGGGGAGCCCCGTAAGTGCGATTGGGAGGGCCAGGTGTCAAATCACTAGCCCTAGGGTTAGGGGGAGGAAGTTTTTTCAGATTAGGTGTATAAGCTGGTCGTACCGGAAGCGGGGGTACGATGCTCGGACTCAGAGGAACACAACGGAGAGAAGGGCGGCTTTCACCATAAGGTTTGTGGTAGTTAGCTCAGGTAAAGAAGGGATATGGGAGGCCCCCAAGAATAGGATCGTCGAGAGTGTGTTTATAAGTAAAATATTAGAGTATTCGGCCAGGAAAAATAGGGCGAAGGGGCCCCCTGCGTACTCGACGTTGAAGCCTGAAACTAGCTCAGACTCTCCTTCTGTAAGGTCAAAGGGGGCTCGGTTTGTTTCTGCGAGGGTGGAGATATATCACATTGCGGCCAATGGTCAAGCAGGCAGTACTAGTCAGACACTTTCTTGCGCGATGTTGAAGGTTTGTAGTGTGAAGCCTCCGGCGAAGATGATTACACTTAGGAGGATTAAGCCAAGGCTAACTTCGTAAGAGATGGTCTGGGCGACGGCACGTAGGGCACCAACAAGGGCGTACTTTGAGTTAGAGGCCCAGCCTGAGCCTAGAATAGAATAAACTGCTAGGCTGGATAGGGCTAGGACGAATAGTACGCCGAGGTTTAGGTCAATAACTGGGTGTGGGAGGGGCAGAGGGGCCCAGAGTGCAAGGGCTAAAGTAAGGGCCAGGATAGGGGCTATCAAAAATAACAGGGGGGAAGAAGTAGAGGGTCGAACGGGCTCTTTAATAAACAATTTTAGGCCGTCGGCAATTGGTTGAAGGAGGCCGTAGGGGCCAACAATATTGGGCCCCTTGCGTAGTTGTATATAGCCAAGCACCTTTCGCTCAAGCAAGGTAAGGAATGCTACAGCCAATAAGACGGGAACAATAAAGGCCAAGGGGTTCACAATTTGTGTTATAAGCGTTGAGAGCATAGTTAAGGAGAGGACTTGAACCTCTGTGGAAAGGGCTTAGGTCTTTTGCATTTGCCGGGCTCTGCCACCCCAACATGCCATTTTCTCTGGCGGAGAAGACACACCCCCTGTCTATTTTAGTTGTTTTCATTAGGTGGGGGTAGGGTGTATAAAATATAGTGACCCCTTCTTTTCGGTCCTTTCGTACTAGAAAAAAATATGTCATAGATAGAAACTGACCTGGATTGCTCCGGTCTGAACTCAGATCACGTAGGACTTTAATCGTTGAACAAACGAACCCTTAATAGCTGCTGCACCAATAGGATGTCCTGATCCAACATCGAGGTCGTAAACCCCCTTGTTGATATGGTCTCTAAAAGGGGATTGCGCTGTTATCCCTAGAGTAACTCGGTCCGTTGATCGGCATTGCCGGATCTTTAGGTCAAAAATTTTGTTTCTTAGAGCTGTGGCTCTGAGTTTAAGGAGTTGTACTCCCGTTCCACGTGGGGGTTTTTTCTTTCCCCGCGGTCGCCCCAACCAAAGACATCGGGGTAGGGACCCTTTTGGTTTGTCTCCTTATCGGGGGTCATTGTAGTTTGGGCTACCTTACGTCTAAAGCTTCATAGGGTCTTCTCGTCTTATGTGTTTATCCCCGCTTCTGCACGGGGAGATCAATTTCATTAACTTAGGGGAGGAGACAGCTAAGCCCTCGTTGTGCCATTCATACAGGTCTCCATTTAAGAGACAAGTGATTGCGCTACCTTCGCGCGGTCAAAATACCGCGGCCGTTAAACTTATAGTCACAGGGCAGGCGGGACCTCTTATTCATTATTTGCAAGAGGCGATGTTTTTGGTAAACAGGCGAGGCTTTATGTGTTTGCCGAGTTCCTTCTCCCCCTTTTAGTTTTTCCCTAGGGGCACACCTGTGTTGGGTTAACGGTTAGTGGTTGGGGGATTTTCTTGTTGTTTGGTTTATCGTCCACTGCCCTCTGTGTTTGGGACCGTTAATATTCGGTGGGGGGTCCATTCCGATTTACATGCGTGCGGGGAGAAAGCCTTGGCTTTCTTATTACTCATATTAGCATGGTCGCTCCCATGGAGGCATGGGACGGCCCAATAAGTTTAGGGGGATAAGATTAAATGATCAGGATTGGGGGAGGAGTAAGATTGTTCCGAGCTTAGACGCTTTCTTCAGGGGGTGGCTGCTTTCGGGCCCACGAGAGTTACTTACCTTGTGCTATTATGATCTTTACCCACCTGGGAAAGTTGTGTCTTGTTTCAAAGGGGCTGTACCCCCTTTGAATAACTCTCACGGCTTCTTGAGACATCAGGGGTGTGTATTCACTGAGGTGAAGGGAGAATCCGGGAGGCTGAACTACTATTCATTTCTTGGGCAACCAGCTATAACTAAGTTCGGTAGGTTTATCACCTCTACTCAAAGCTCGTCCCACTCTTTTGCAACAGAGACGGGTGTGCCCTATTATTAGGCTGTCTTGGAGTAGCTCCCTTAGTTTCGGGTTTACAAACTAAAAATCTTTTTGCTTGAGAATCACTGGCTAAATCATGATGCAAAAGGTACGAGGGTTTAGCTCTGCTTTTCAGTGCTTTACTGGGTTATTTCATTTCTCTTTCAGCGTTCCCTTGCGGTACTATCTCTATTGCGCCTATTTCCCTTTTCTGTCGCCCATACTAAGGGGGTAAAATGATTTGTTTTATTTAAGGTTATATATTTAGGGGTATTTATGGGGGTGTGTTGAAGTTGTTTAGGTGGGCTAGCTGTTCGGCGTCAGGGCAATCCGATTTGCACGGAGGACTTCTCGGAGTAAGGGAGAGGCTTTTCTAACTTAGCTATACCCTGATTATTGATCCAAGTGCACCTTCCGGTACACTTACCATGTTACGACTTGCCTCCCCTTTATTGCTCTAAGGTTTTATATAATTAGGGGATATTTTTTGGGGAGAGTGACGGGCGGTATGTGCGCGCTTCAGAGCCAATTTCAGCGGGACGCTCTACTTCCTGCTTACTGCTAAATCCTCCTTCAAGATGTGCGTTTCAGCATACCATTCGTGTACCCTAAGATAGGGAATGTAGCCCATTTCTTCCCTTTCCATACGCTACACCTCGGCCTGACGTTCTGGGCTGTGCCAATTGAGCCTACTTTTAAACCTTCATAGGGTGGGCTGACGACGGCGGTATATAGGCGGGGAAAACAAGGAAAGGTGAGGTTGAACGGGGGTTATCGGTTTTAGAACAGGCTCCTCTAGTAGGATCTAAAGCACCGCCAAGTCCTTTGGGTTTTAAGCTGGTGCTCGTAGTTCCCGGGCGGATAGGGGTTGTATTAATCTATCAATGTTTACGGCTAGGCATAGTGGGGTCTCTAATCCCAGTTTGTTCCCTAGCTTTCGTGGGTTCAGGGTTTAGTAAAGCCACTTTCGTGGTTGGACTTCTCGTTTTTGGGTGCGTATAACAGCTTTGAAAACATTCTGCTTTAGTTCTTATTTTCCCTAACCACTCTTTACGCCGTAAATAATCAACTTGGGCCTCTCGTATAACCGCGGTGGCTGGCACGAGTTTTACCGGCCCTCTTAGCTTTTACTAAGTCAAGTTTTCACTTATGGCTTAAAATCTATCACTGCTGAGTTCCCTTGGGGGTGTGGCTAAACAAGGTGTCATGGGCTAAAATTGTGCCTGATACCAGCTCCTTGTCCCCAGGCAGGGAACTGAGGGCATTCTCACAGGGGGGCGGATACTTGCATGTGTAAGCTCGGCTAAAGCTGATAATAAAGTCAGGACCAAGCCTTTGTGCTTGCGGAGCTTTCTAGGGCTCATTTCAACATTTTCAGTGTTACGTTTTAAATAAACCACGCTAGCGAGAGGGCCCAAAGCTTTAGGCCTGGCTGGGGGGGGGGGGTCTTAGTGAGTTGTTCTCAACACGGGGTTATCTATATATACATGGATACGTGTGCATTTAAATGTGCCCATATACATGCATAAATTGTGGGAGGCTTTAAAACAAAAGGGCTGGGGCTTTAATAGGAGGGAGATGGGGGCTGGGGGGGGGGGTGTTTTGATCAAAATATGTATCTATATATACACAAGCTAGGTGCTGTGACTGGGGGGGGGTGTGTTTAATGAGTAGTAAAAAGTGTTTGTAAAAGCAGGTGGTGCTCTTGTGAGGAGGCATAGTGTTGGCCCACTTTCTTCGGCTCTTCTGGTCTTGGGGTCTGGTGGATCTGACAGACAGCCGGGGGCCGGTACGGCCAATTAAAAGGGGCGGGAGCGTATTATGAATTAGGCGCGGATAAGGGCTCAGGCGCGGGGGGGGAGTGTTTAAGGGGCGTAAAAAAGTGCTTGTGAAAAGCAGGTGGTGCTCTTGTGAGGAGGCATAGTGTTAGCCCACTTTCTTCGGCTCTTCTGGTCTTGGGGTCTGGTGAATCTGACAGACATTAGTGGGGGGGTAAGGGGTAGGGGGATTTTCCGATGAAAAACACTTATAATTTCTCGCATCAAGTCTAGGTTAGACTTCATGTGCCTTTATGCTCTTGACTAAAAAAAAAAACAAAAAAAAGACCTAAGGGCCTTTATATTGTTCAGACTTTTTTGTAGGGGACAGAATAAGTGTCCCCTCTTGTTTGTTAAATCGTGTGCACTCTGAAAAGTCCACCGAAAAGGAAAAAAAAAAAGAGAACCCCTGGCTCGCTGGAGTGAACGCCCGGCTTGCTGGGTAACGAGGAGTATGCGACAAACCATGACATATGTAAGCGTCGATGAAAGTGCGGGGAATGATACCAATTATTGCCCTTGAAGTAGGAGCCAAATGTCAGGAATAGTGCACGGTATGTTACTGTACGATGATTGTCCCTCACCCTCAATAACCGTTGACCTTAAGATATGTGCTTGTTGGTCGGCTCTTACTGCGCTTAGAATATGAGAATTGACGAGATGTTGGATAAACGTATAACTTAACTAATGATGTTAGTGTTCGGTCTTAAGTTTCGCCTGCCCTTAGATTAAAGTGTGGGAGACTTCTTTAATGCTTAATGTGTTACCTTTGATATTCTTGATACTGTTAAGAAAACCAAATTTTGTAAATTAATCAAAGATTATCCACGGATAATCTGTGAAATGGTTAATATAAATGTGTGCTGATAATACATAGATAATCTGTGAAATGGTTAATATAAATGTGTGCTGATAATACATAGATACAGTTAAAGTACATATGCGCAGAGAGTAGTTTAGTTTAGAACTCTAGCTTTGGGAGTTAGGGGCAGGAGTTAAAATCTCCTCTCTTTGGGGGGGTTCCTGTAGTTGAATAACAACGATGGCTTTTCATGCCTTTAGTCCTGGTTAAACTCCTGGCAAGAATTATGTTATACTGTGGGTATTTACTTATGTTGGGCGTAGTGGTAGGAATAGCGGCAGTTGCTGCTAACCCCTCTCCTTTTTACGCGGCTTTGGGGGTGGTTGTGGTCGCGGCAGCGGGGTGTGGATTTATTATGTGTCTTGGGGGTACTTTTTTATGTTTAGTTCTGTTCTTAATTTACCTAGGGGGAATGCTGGTTGTGTTTGCTTACTCGGCAGCGCTATGTGCGGAAACCCATCCCACAGGCTTGGCTGAGGGGTCGGTGCTCAAGTGTATAGGGGGATACTTGGCGGGGGTGGCGGGGGCGGCGTTGTTTCAGGGAAGCTCGGAGGCCCCCCTGTTTTGATGGCTTGCGGGGGAGGAGTCGGAGATAAGTGTGGTACAAGGAGAAAGTGATGGGGTGTCAGAAGCATATGGGGGCGGGGGAATCATATTGATCACCTGTGGGTGGGTCCTGCTGGTGGCCCTTTATGTTGCTTTGGAGGTGTCGCGGGGTTGCAGCCGGGGGCCGGTACGGCCAATTAAAAGGGGCGGGAGCGTATTATGAATTAGGCGCGGATAAGGGCTCAGGCGCGGGGGGGGAGTGTTTAAGGGGCGTAACGCCTCTAGGTCGGAAGTGTAGAGGCGTTAGAAAAACCCAGGCGAGTTTAGTAACTCTGGGGGGGGGGGGGTATAAAACTTTGTCTTTTTGAGCGGTAGGGAGGGGTTTAACCTCCGACCTCCGGTTTACAAGACCGGCGCTCTGGCGCTGAGCTACTAATGCATGTTAAGCCTAAGGCCTTGTTTTCTAGTCAGCCTGCGAGGGGGAAGAAGATGAGGAAAATGGAGAAGTATAAGACGGATGCGACCTGGCCGATAATGATGTAGGGGTCTTCGACTGGCATACCCCCGATTCAGGTAAGAATAGTGACGTTTGCGATAAGGGTTCAGAAGAGGAATTGGGAAAGGGGGCGAAAGGTTAAACTACGTAGTTTACACGTATGAAGAAACGGGACAACTAGGAGGACCAGGATAGAGGCAAGGAGGGCTAGTACGCCTCCAAGTTTGTTGGGGATGGAACGTAAGATTGCATAGGCAAACAAGAAGTATCATTCAGGCTTGATGTGAGGGGGAGTCACTAGGGGGTTGGCAGGGGTAAAATTGTCAGGGTCTCCCAGGAGGTTGGGGGTAAAAAGTGCAATTGTGGCGAGTGCAACTAGGAGGGTTGCAAACCCTAAGAGGTCTTTGTAAGAAAAGTATGGGTGGAAGGGGATTTTATCTCCAGTTGAGTTAAGCCCAAGGGGGTTATTTGACCCGGTTTGATGGAGGAACAAGAGGTGCACCATGGTAGCCCCTGCAATTACAAATGGGAAAAGGAAATGGAAGGCAAAGAAACGGGTGAGGGTAGCGTTATCTACTGAGAAGCCCCCTCAAATCCACTGTACAAGGGCGTTGCCCACATATGGCACTGCTGAGAGGAGGTTGGTAATTACAGTTGCGCCTCAAAATGATATCTGTCCTCAGGGTAGGACGTAGCCGACGAAGGCCGTCATTATTACAAGAAGTAAGAGGACGACCCCCACGTTTCAGGTCTCTTTATACAGGTAAGAGCCGTAGTATAGGCCTCGGCCAATGTGAGCGTAGATGCAGATGAAGAAGAAAGATGCGCCGTTAGCGTGTATATCCCGGATTAGTCATCCGTAATTAACATCTCGGGTGATATGGGCCACGGACGAGAAGGCAGTGTTAATGTCGGCGGTGTAGTGTATGGCTAAAAAAAGGCCGGTTAGGATTTGGGCAATTAGACATAGTCCTAGGAGAGAGCCGAAGTTTCATCACACTGAGATGTTTGATGGGGCGGGCAGGTCAACGACGGCATCGTTAGCGATTTTTAGGAGGGGGTGGGTTTTTCGGAGGCTTGCCATTAAGTTTGGGGGGGGGGGCTTGTTGGGGGGGGGGGGCTTGTTGGGCCTGAGTTCTGGCTGGGGGGGGGGGGTAAGAGCTCAGCCTGTTTGGTACTTTATTGGGGCCCCGCTAAAAAATAAGTATTGCGCACACGAGGGCGAGGCTTAAGAGAAAGAGGACAAGGTGTGTTTTCATGAGGCCCTGTTGGATGTTGCTTGTGGTGGTAATAAGGGGCTTGTTGAGGGTTGCGGTGGCTTTGGGTCCGACTTCTTCTAGTCAGTTTTGGTCAATTGTTTGGTCGGCGGCTGTCTGACCCCATAATAATGACAGTTTGGGGGCAGCTCGGTGGATGAGGGTAGGGTAAAACCCAAGTATACTAGTGAAGCGGTGAGGGGTGGGGAAGAGGGTAGTTCGGGTGTGTGCACCTGGGGGAGCGATAACTCAGAGTGCAATAAGGAGCCCTAGAATTGTGACGGCTAGGGCAGTTAGTTTAAGTAGAGGAGGCATGGACATTACAGGGGTCTTGAGGGGGGTGACATTTAAGGTGATACATAGGCCTGCGAGAATGCTCCCTCATGCAAGCCGCTTAAGAGGATTGACAACTTCAGGGTTCACCTCGTCAATAGGGGAGATAGCCAACGACCGGGGGTTGGCTATGACTACGAAGTAGATTAGGCGGGTGCTGTAAACGGCTGTGAAAGCCGTGGCAATAAGGGTGAGTACGAGGGCCCAAGTGTTTAGGTAGGAAGTGGCCATTGCTTCAATAATAGCATCTTTGGAGTAGAAGCCGGCGAGAAAAGGCATACCGGTGAGGGCGAGAGTGCCGATAGTAAAGCAGGAAGAGGTTCAGGGAGTCTGGCGTTGAATAGCCCCCATCTTTCGGATGTCTTGTTCACCCCCCAGGCTGTGGATAATTGACCCGGAGCAGAGGAAAAGTATGGCTTTAAAAAATGCATGCATACAGATGTGAAGGAAGGCGAGTTGTGGTTGGTTGAGGCCGATGGTGACTATCATAAGACCGAGCTGGCTGGATGTAGAGAATGCAATTACCTTTTTGAGGTCATTATGGGTTAGAGCGCAGCAGGCAGTAAACATGGCTGTTAATGCCCCTAGGCATAGGCAGAGGGTGAGGGCGATGGGGCTTTTTTCGAGTAGGGGGCTCATGCGGATAAGGAGGAAGATACCGGCAACTACCATGGTGCTGGAATGGAGGAGGGCAGAGACTGGTGTTGGGCCTTCTATAGCGGAGGGGAGTCACGGGTGGAGGCCGAACTGGGCGGACTTACCAGCAGCGGCAATAATTAGTCCTAAAGCAGGAGGAGTTACGCTGAAATGTTGGGTTGTAATAAAAATCTGTTCTATGTCTCAGGAGTTACAGGTTGTGGCTATCCAGGCCATGGCAAAAATTAGTCCGATGTCCCCCACTCGGTTATAAACGACTGCTTGGAGGGCAGCTGTGTTGGCGTCGGCCCGGCCGGACCACCAGCCGATAAGAAGGAATGATATAATGCCAACGCCTTCTCAGCCGATGAAAAGTTGAAAAAGGTTGTTAGCTGTGACTAGCACAATTATTGCGATGAGAAAAATCAATAGATATTTAAAGAATCGGCTTATGTCGGGGTCGTCGTGCATGTACCAGGTTGCGAATTCTAGGATAGACCAGGTTACGTATAAAGCTACAGGTGTGAAGATAAGGGAGTAGTGATCAAATTTAAGGCTAATATTTACGTCAAATGTTATAGTAACTATTAAAGTTCATGTGGAGATAACTTCTTCTATGCCCTGGTTGAGAAAAAGAAATAAGGGGAGGAGACTTACAAAGAATGCTGTCTTGACTGCGGGTTTGACGTGTGTTGTTGCCCAATTTGGTTTTACCGGGGCAGAGATTAAACTAGTAATTACGGGTAAAGCTAAAAGGGAAAAAATAATGATTAGGCTAGACGTTAGGACGGATGCAGGGAAATACATAGCTACTACTTGGATTTGCACCAAGAGTTTTTGGTTCCTAAGACCAACGGATGTGCTGTTATCCTTCAGAAGCGGTTCGAGTGGGCCCTGGAGTTCAACCAAGGAGACGGAGATTAGCAGTCCCCGTTGCTGCTAGCCCCTCTCGGTGGGTAAAGGGGCTTTAACCCTTATTTTTAGAATCACAATCTAATGTCTTTTTTAAACGATACCTACAGTTAATTCACCCTCAGATTAGTTGAGGCTTAAGGATGAGCAGAATAAGGGGGAGGAGGTGTAGGGCCATAATTAGGTGTTCCCGAGTGTGGGAGGGGTCTAGGGCAATTAGGTGACTAGGCAGGGGGCCCCGCTGGGTCGTAACATACATGTATATTGAGTAGCTGGCGGTAATAAGCACACCAGCTCCGGTGAGGGCCAAGGTCCAAGAGGACCAGTTAATTAAGGAGGTAATAATTATGAGTTCCCCCATAAGGTTCGGGAGGGGAGGAAGGGCTAAGTTAGCTAGGCTAGCGAAGAATCATCATGTAGCTATTAAAGGCAGGACCATCTGAAGACCCCGGGCTAGAAGAATACTTCGGCTATGGGTACGTTCATAATTAGTGTTTGCTAAGCAGAAAAGGGCGGAGGATGTCAGGCCGTGGGCGATTATAAGAATTAGTGCCCCTGCAAACCCCCACGGGGTTTGCACGAGAATGCCGGCCACTACAAGTCCTATATGGCTAACTGAGGAGTAAGCGATTAGTGATTTTAGGTCTGTTTGGCGGAGACAAATTGAGCCTGCTATCACAACGCCCCAAAGTGCGAATACAATAAAGGGGTAAAGCATTTCCTTTGTAAGGGGCTCTAGGATCAACATTATTCGCATTATACCGTAGCCCCCTAGCTTTAGGAGTACGGCAGCAAGAATTATTGAGCCTGCGATGGGGGCTTCAACATGGGCTTTGGGCAGTCATAGATGAACACCATAAAGGGGTATTTTTACTAAAAATGCGAGAAGGCAGCCGGCTCATCATAGTTTATCTGCGTATGTTGTTAGGCTTAAGGGGTCTATATATTGTAAGGTTAGAAGGGAGAGTGTCCCGCTAGTGTTTTGGAGGATTAGGAGTGCAACAAGAAGCGGGAGGGAGCTTGCCAATGTGTAGAATAAGAAATATACACCTGCATTTAAGCGCTCTGTCTGGTTGCCCCAGCGGGTGATGATTATTAGTGTGGGGAGTAGAGTAGCTTCAAATATTACGTAAAATATGATGAGTTCGGTGGCGCTGAAGGCCAAGATAAGGAAAAACTGTAAGGAGGTTAGGAGGGTGATATAGGTTCGTTGACGATTTAGGGGCTCAGTGCCTATGTGGTGTTGGCTTGCAAGAATCATAAGAGGTAAAAGTCAGCATGTGAGTACGAGCAAGGGGGTTGATAAGGGGTCGGTAGCTATGTACGAGTTTAAGGTTGTTCAACCGACCTCTGAGCTGTTCTTAAACCAGGCGAAGCTAGTTACTGCAATCATTAGGCTGCACGTAAGAGTCGAGGGTCATAGCCATTTGGCAGGGACAAATCAGGTTGTGGGGATTAGTATGAGGGTTGGGACAAGGATCTTTAGCATTGTAAGAGGTTAAGGCTTTGGAGGCGGTCGGTGCCGTGTGTTCGGGCTGTGGCTACTAGAAGGGCAAGACCTGCGCTTGCTTCACAAGCTGAAATAGCTAGAAGGAACAGAGGTAAAGCAGAAGAGCTGGTGGAGCCTGTGCTCAAGCTTCAGATGGAAAGAGCAATATACAGGGAGAGCATTATGCCTTCAAGACATAAAAGTGCTGATAGGAGGTGTGTTCGATGGAATACGAGGCCTGTCAGTCCTAGAATGAATGCTGAAGAGAAGGTAAATTGGACGGGTGTCATTAGGTAATTGTGGACTTAAACCACAAGCTTTTGGGCCGAAACCAAATGTTTTTATTAAACTAATTGTCTATTCAGCCCATTCTAGGCCGTCTTGTGCCCACTCGTATATTAGGCCGAGAGTAAGGAGGGTTAAAAGTGCAACTGCCCATGAAAAAGACACAAGGGGGGAGGCCAGCTGATCTCCTCAGGGTAGGGGGAGGAGGAGCGCGATTTCCAGGTCGAACAGGAGAAAGAGAATGGCGATGAGGAAAAATCGAAGGGAGAAGGGGAGGCGGGCAGACCCTAAGGGGTCGAAGCCGCATTCGTAGGGGGAGAGCTTTTCATAGTCTGGTGATATCTGAGGAAGACAAAAGGATACAACAGCAAGAATAACAGAGAGGAGGCTAGCAATTGCAATGATCGTCATGACTAAATTCATTATCTTTCCTTGGATTTTAACCAAGACCGGGTGATTGGAAGTCACTTATACTAGTTGGTACTAGAAAGATTACGAGCCTCATCAATAGATAGAGACGTAAAGGAATAATCAAACAACGTCCACGAAATGTCAGTATCAGGCGGCTGCTTCAAATCCGAAGTGGTGCTCAGATGTAAAGTGGTGTTTAATTTGGCGGAGAAGACAAACGGCCAAGAAGACTGACCCAATAATGACATGTAGCCCATGGAAGCCGGTTGCCACAAAGAAGGTGGCACCGTAAACACCGTCACTAATTGTGAAGGGGGCGTCTATATATTCTATTGCTTGGAGGAGTGTAAAATAGAAGCCGAGGGTAATTGTTAAGGTCAGGGAGTGAATAGCTTGTTTGCGATTGCCTTCTATTATGCTATGATGTGCCCAGGTGACAGTCACCCCGGAGGCAAGCAGAACCGCTGTGTTAAGTAGGGGGACTTCGAGTGGGTCGAGGGTAAAAATGCCTGTTGGGGGTCAGCAGCCTCCCAACTCAGGGGTGGGGGCGAGGCTGGCATGATAAAAGGCCCAAAAAAACCCTAAGAAGAAGAAGACCTCAGAGGTGATAAATAAGATTATTCCGTATCGCAAACCCTTTTGTACGGGTGGTGTATGGTGCCCTTGAAAAGTGCCTTCTCGGATAATGTCTCGTCATCACTGGTATATTGTGAGCAGCAGGAGGACTAAGCCGAGGGTTATCAGGGTGGTGGAGTGTTGGTGAAATCAGACCGCAAGGCCGGATGTTATTAGTAGGGCGGCGATTGCGCCTGTTAAGGGTCAAGGGCTGGGGTCAACTATGTGGTATGCGTGTGCTTGGTGGGCCATTATTTATTTGTTGGGTGAGGAGCCCTCTGGGTGACGCTTAGGTGTTTTCTTGGAGGTAGAGCGAGAGAAGGAGCACGAATACGTAGGCTTGAATGGCCGCTACTGCTAGTTCAAGAAGAGTTAGGAGTGCTATTACTAGGCCGGTGAGGATTGCCACGGGTCACATTTGATCAATTAGGAATAGAGTGGCGGATGCCAGGAGTTGAATTAAGAGGTGCCCGGCTGCTAGGTTTGCTGTTAGTCGGACGCCTAAGGCAAAGGGTCGAACAAATAGACTAATTGTTTCAATAATAATCAGGATGGGGATTAAAGGGGCGGGGGTGCCTTCTGGTAGGAGGTGGCCTAATGCAACCGTTGGTTGGTTCCGGAGACCAATTACGACTGTAGCTAATCATAAAGGGATGGCAAACCCCATGTTAAGAGGCAGCTGGGTAGTTGGGGTGAAGGTGTAAGGAAGAAGCCCAAGTAAATTTAGGGTGATAAGATTAATTATTAGCACGGTGAGTAGTAGTGCTCACTTATGGGCCCCGACGTTTAAGGGGAGAAGAATTTGCTTTGCAAAGTTCAAAACAAAAGAATTTTGGGCTATAAGGGATCGGCCGTGGATCACGCGATTAGAGGGTTTTGGGAACAATACTCAAGGGGCGGCGATAGCAATTGCTAGAAGGGGTACGCCGAGGAAATAAGGAGAAAAAAATTGGTCGAAAAGGCCTAGGATCAAGGTCAGTTTCACTTTTGTCAGCTAATAAATTTTATGGGTCAAGGGGAGGGCTTAGGGGAGTTTGTGTGTCCTATAATTTTGGCATGACCTATGGTGAAGTACAGCGTAAGACTGAGAATTAGTATTGCAAAACAACTGGCATGGAAATTTTGGGGCATGCCGTTAAGGGTGGTTGGGAGTCACCAATCTTTAGCTTAAAAGGCTAACGCTAGGCCCTGTTTAGCTTCTTAGCGAGGCATCTTGGAGTATTAGGGTAGACCAGTCCTCAAATTGTTGCAGTGGGACTGCTTCAACTACGATGGGCATAAAGCTATGGTTTGCGCCACAGATTTCTGAGCACTGCCCGTAGAAGACGCCGGGGCGAGATGTAATGAAGGCTGTCTGGTTTAGTCGGCCTGGGACTGCGTCTATTTTTACACCTAAGGAGGGGACTGCTCAGGAGTGTAAGACGTCCTCGGCAGAGACCAGAACTCGGATGGGGGCCTCGACAGGGGTAATTATTCGGTGGTCTGCTTCGAGGAGACGGAATTGTCCGGGGGCCAGGTCTTGTGTCGGGATCATGTAAGAGTCGAACTCAAGGCTCTCGTAGTCAGTATATTCGTAGCTTCAGTATCATTGATGTCCTATGGCCTTAATGGTTAGGTGGGGGTCATTAATCTCGTCTATAAGGTAAAGAATGCGAAGGGAAGGAAGGGCAATTAAGATAAGAATAATTGCTGGGAGGACAGTTCAGATAATTTCGATCTCTTGAGAATCTAAGATGAATTTATTAGTTAGGCTAGAAGTAACTAGGGCAATGATGAAGTAAAGGACTAGAGTGCTAATTATAAAGACAATCATTAAAGCGTGGTCATGAAAGTGAAGAAGTTCTTCTATCACAGGAGAAGCAGCATCTTGGAAACCGAGCTGGGAGGGAAAGGCCATGATAAGACACGTGAGGAGTTAGCTCACAACCTGGCCCTGACAAGGCCATGTAATAAAATTTTACTAGTGTCTTTAAGAAAGTGGCAGAACGGTCATGTGGTTGGCTTGAAACCAATTTATGGGGGTTCAACTCCTCCCTTCCTCGTTAGCTGTGATGAATTTGCACGAATGCAGGCTCCTCAAATGTGTGGTATGGCGGGGGGCAGCCGTGAAGTCACTCTACATTAGTTGTGGTGAGCTCTACGGAGGACACTTCACGTTTAGCAGCGAATGCTTCTCAAATGATAAATAGTGATATAATGACGGCGACTAAAGAAACCAGGGATCCAATGGAAGACACTGTATTTCACAGGGTGTAAGCATCTGGGTAGTCGGAGTATCGCCGGGGCATTCCAGCTAGCCCCAGGAAATGTTGGGGGAAGAAGGTCAGGTTTACTCCAATGAATATAACCATGAAGTGAATTTTTGTTCAAACGGAGTGTAAAGTGTACCCTGTAAATAAAGGGAACCAGTGTACGAAGGCGGCAACAATAGCGAAAACGGCCCCTATTGAAAGCACATAATGGAAGTGTGCTACTACGTAGTAAGTGTCATGAAGGACAATGTCTAGGGACGAGTTGGCCAGGACAATGCCTGTGAGGCCCCCCACAGTGAATAGGAAAATAAATCCGAGGGCTCAGAGAAGGGGGGCTTCCCATTTGATTGTTCCGCCATGGAGGGTTGCTAATCAGCTAAAGACTTTTACACCAGTGGGGATGGCGATAATCATTGTGGCGGATGTAAAATAGGCGCGTGTGTCTACATCCATGCCCACTGTAAACATATGGTGAGCCCATACGATAAACCCAAGGAGCCCAATGGCTATCATAGCTCAGACTATCCCCATATAGCCGAAAGGCTCCTGTTTACCGGCATAGTAGGCCACAATGTGGGAGATCATGCCGAACCCGGGGAGGATAAGAATATAGACTTCGGGGTGCCCAAAGAATCAGAAGAGGTGTTGGTAAAGGATGGGGTCTCCTCCGCCGGCGGGGTCAAAGAAGGTGGTGTTAAGGTTTCGATCTGTGAGGAGCATGGTGATGCCGGCAGCTAGCACAGGAAGTGAAAGAAGTAGAAGAACGGCAGTAATTAAGACGGCCCATACGAAGAGGGGGGTCTGGTATTGAGAGATGGCAGGAGGCTTCATATTAATAATTGTTGTGATAAAGTTAATTGCGCCCAAGATAGAAGAAATGCCGGCTAAATGTAAGGAAAAAATAGTTAAATCAACGGATGCACCCGCGTGGGCTAAGTTACCAGAGAGAGGGGGGTAAACGGTTCATCCGGTACCTGCTCCGGCCTCTACGCCTGAAGAGGCTAGTAAGAGGAGGAAGGAAGGAGGGAGGAGTCAGAAGCTTATGTTATTTATTCGTGGGAAAGCCATATCGGGGGCCCCGATCATAAGGGGGATAAGTCAGTTTCCAAAGCCCCCGATTATGATGGGTATAACTATAAAGAAAATTATCACGAAGGCGTGAGCGGTGACAATAACATTATAAATTTGGTCGTCCCCTAATAGGGCGCCAGGCTGGCTGAGTTCTGCTCGAATGAGCAGGCTAAGGGCGGTACCCACTATTCCGGCTCAAGCGCCGAAGATTAAGTAGAGGGTGCCGATGTCTTTATGGTTGGTAGAGAAAAATCAACGTGTGATGGCCAC